GGGAGATCTTCCATCCATCGACCTGAGACGAAGAGAAAGGTCTATCTATCTTCTTTAGTTATTCAATGAAACCAATGATTCGTTATTGGAGCAGATAGCAACAACCATTTCCGCGGACATGCGTATTTTCCGATGGATTTACATGGTTTCATTAGTATAAATTGTTTGATGTAGCGAGTAATAGGCTCTTTCGCCGTTCAAGAATTCTTGTTTAAGCAGTTCATATCATCCACACATAGTGATCTAAGATTTCAATTCTTCCATGTTTCAGCAGTAGCATATTGTTCCACGGAGTTAAGGCCAAAAAGATGGAAGAAACAAGTGTTTCCACGACTCTACCATCCGGCCAATTCTGTTCCACTTAATCCCCTTTTCATGGGCACATATCTTTACGGCTAAGGAATGGGGAATCTTTCTCCTGTTACATGAATCAAATGTTTCATTTCATCCGGGAAAAGCCATCTCTTTCTCAACAATGTCTTTGTCATTTGATCCAATAGTGTTCCGTTAGATAGGAACAGATTTGATAAATACTGATAACTCTCGGATAGAGTATTAGAACGGAAAGGTCCATTAGATAATGAACTATTGGTTCTAAACCATCTCTGGCGATGAATCAACAATTCGAAGTGCTTTTCTTGCGTATTCTTGATGAACCAGCGTTTATATATAGATGTAGGAGGATTTGTTTGGGAAGCAATAAGCCCCTTTGACATCTCTTCATCTGCAAAGAATTCTCGACGTGAAAACACAGAGACAGAGGGCTGATCTTTGAATAGGGAAAAGAATGGATCCGCGGGGTCCCAAATGAATTGGCTTGTTCGAAAAAAGCCTTGTTCTTTGGAAGATCTATCTCGTGTCTGGTACTGCATGGTTCCACTCTGCAAGAACTCCGAATCATTCTCTTGAAGCTCATCCTCTTTATGATAAATGCCCCGAAATGACCCAGTCCAATAGGGAAATCCCAATTCAGTGGGCCTTTCGATACAATCAAATAGATTAGGGCGCCATATTCTAGGAGCCCAAACTATGTGATTGAATAAATCCTCCTCTATCTGTTGCGGATCGAGGGCCCCTTCCCCTTCTTCAAACTCCGATTCGTATTTTTCATATAGAAATCTCTGATCAACGATAGAACAAGATCCATTTTGCATCATATCTAACTGATTCCTTGGTTCGGACCGAAGAAGTAATGTCACTCGATTATTATCAAACTGACTGCAATATTTTTCTGTCCGTGAGGATACCGCCAGAGCCAGAGTGCTTTCTACTTCTAATAGTAATAATAGTAATAGGCCATGAACTAGATCAGAATCATTCTCAACGAATCCATAAGAAGTGATCCAATTTTTTTCATCGTGTCTGGATGAAGACCAAAGATCTTGAGCGACCGATCCGGCAGAACAACTCAAAAGATAAAGAAGTATCGTTAATTTCTTCATGCTCGTTCCAAGTTCGAAGTACCATTTGTACAAATAAGAATCCCCTCCCTTACATGATTTCTTCTTCATATAGATAGATATAAGATCTATGGGGCAATTACTTAGAAGTACATTTTGTGTAACAGCCCTTCCTATCTGATAGAAAAGGATCCCATGATCCTGAACCGATCTTATCTGGGATCGAAAATCCCAAGTTTTTCTATGAAGAGCTGATCTAATTGTATTAGTTTCTATAATGGATTTCTTCTGTGTAATACTAATTGATAGGGCCTCATTGATAAGTGCTACAAGATCTCGCGCATTGGAACCCATGGTTATGGACCCGAATCCGTTAGTATGGAACATCTTCTTTTCCAAGTGAAATCCCCTAGTATATGAAAGAATGAAAAAGTGCTTTCGTTGTTGTGGAAGAAGAAGCCTTCGTATCTTAATGCATGTATTTAATTTATTCGGAGCTATTAGAGCGGGATCCACTTTTTGGGGAATATGAGTCGAAGCAATAACAAGAATCTTTCCAGTGTAACATCTTTCACAATCCCTGGAGAGATAGTTCTCTAATAGACCGAGGGATAAGTAATTCGACTCATTCACATGCAGATCATGAATGTTTGGAATCCATATTATGCAAGGAGACATTGCTTTTGCTAATTCGAATTGAAGGGTGATATCAAATAGGTCTATTTTCGGCGTCATATACATAGTTAGCACATTCGTCATAGTTAGCAGCTCCGTATCAATATCAAGGTCATCATCAATATCGTCACTATCATCAATATCGTCACTATCATCAATATAGATATCATCAATAAGATAACCTTTAGGCTTGTCATCCAGGAACTTGTTCGGAAATACCGTAATGAAAGGAACATAGGAGTTTGTCGCTAGGTATTTGACCAAACAGGATCGTCCAGTTCCTATAGAACCTATCACTAAAATACCTCTAGAAGGGGATAGGGCTAAGCGGAGCGAAAAGGGTTTTCCATGAGGAGATGGGGAATGAAAACTATTAGCCCCACACGAGGCTTGTGAATAAGCGATTGTCTGATAATGAGCAAGGA